GTTCTCTTCCCAGATTTTTTTCCATACTTTCGCTGTCTTCTTCATTATGTTGTTCGCTGAGAAGTTGAGGTCTAACCTTTCGCTCCTTTAAGTTTAAGTTAAGGGGCCTTTACTTACTGTTTGCTTGCATGTTGGGAAAGGGGCGGAGGGGACAGCTTTTTCACTCTCACTCTGTCAGCTCCTTCCGTTGAGCGAGAGCTTGACCCATGGGTTCTACCCTATTTTGTAGTGGCCGAGAGAAAACTTGCAGATTATGGGATAGAGACTCTTACGTGAAAGGTCTGATCTCTGACGGCCGATCTCCTATATTCTTCATGAGGCGACATCAGTACTTAGACCCTTCTACTCCTTTGGCTACTCTCCTAGGCGGAGCCGTCATAGAACTGAAAGCAGGTTCCGTAAGGAAATCCATGTCAACAGTAAGAAATAGGGAAATGATTTAGAAGAAGAGGCATATGAATATGAAGGATATACCAACATGGGATTGATAAGAAGTGCACCTCTTTGTAGGGTGCATGCATTGAATGCCATGTTGGCTCTTTCCTTCAAGCTGGGTGAAGAATAGGCATAGAAGAGGACTTCGAAGATGACATCGAATAGGCTCTGGGACGGATGACGTTCCTTCTTTTCAACAATGAAGGAGAGAGAAGAAAGGGGGAAAAAAGCCTCCATATACTTTGACTTCTATTCGGACTTCACGGACGAGGAATTCCGTCGGTTGATTGACCCCAATCACTTAGGGTTCGGTTAACTGTCATTAAGCTCTGAATTAATGCCAATGCCAAAGGGGCTTCGGTGACCAAGCGCGTCGGTCCATGCGACCGGCCCCAGGCGTAGGCACCCACGTTTCGAACCGGGTAAGCAAAAGTCACGATCAGAATGAAAGACCGATTTCACTAGCGGAGCACTTTCTTCAATGTGCGCAAACAGAGATGCCACTTTCAATGATGGACACCGGCCCCCCGTGTTAAAGTAGCATAGAGTTGCGCTTGGAAACCGGCAAGTTTCTAGCTGCCGGATAAGTGGTACCTTGCCCAGTCCGGTAGGTCAGTTAAGACGTCAAAGTAGCCTAAATCCTTATCTGCCGCTGTAGCTGTATAAGACCGGCTTGCTGTTCGTTCCCGTTCTATATCTGTCCGGAGAATAGAATAGTAAGAATCAGGCCTCAAAGCTGGAAGTCCTACCTTTGAATGAGGATACTTGGCATCTCGGATCCTCTTTTAGGAACTTCGCTCATAGGAACGGAACTCTTTTTAGTCCGGTAAGTATACGAACTAGGGCTGGGAAATTCGTTTAAGCTATTTCATGAATTTGACACTAAGAAGGTAATGACCATTGACTGATTCTATTTAATTGAAGATTCATACGTGACTCTTTTCTTTGTTTTAGGTTAGCAAAGGGATCTTTCATCACAAAAGAAATAAGGACAGACGTTCTCCTGCTCCTATAATGGCTAAACCTGTCGTAGGAATGGTTGGGGTTGCATAAATGGCTGCTTTTTCTTTATCTTCTGACGCAGAAAAGAAGGCTATCACTTCACCGTTGTCGATTTTTTATACCTTCTTTCGCTGAAGGAGGTGACGCCCCCAACCGGGAATCGATTCTAACATTCAATAATATTACTCGGGGTCCCTTATCTTTACTTTCTTTCTTAGCGGTCGTACACCAAACAAAAAGGGGTGAGGTTTCACTTCTTCAGTTTGTCGTCAATGCCTAGACGATAGGAATAAGACGAGAAGACTCAGATTATTAGAGATCAGACATAATAGCAGTAGGGAGTCTATAATGCCCAAAAAAGAAAGATACGAACGAGGTTTTTATCAGTCAGCAGATAGGCAAGAAAGAATCTTGAACTCATTCTGAAACCCAGTTCTGAAAGAGTAGAGTCAGAAGCGAAGAAAAATCAACTCAACCAACGAGTAGGTCGTGCTGGTCTGGAATTCCGTTCTTGAGGAGATGTGGAGAGATTTGTAAGATCGGAGTAGGTCCTGGGCTGATAGCAGTGCGGATAGCGAAGATCTAGGAAAAGAAAAACAGATTGTAAATTCTGCTCCGTACTGTCAGAGGCAGAGGCGGGAGCCTTCGCTAAAGCCCTTGTCCTTTTTTGCAAAAAGAGAGAGTACCAGTTTAAAATCAGACATGACGGATAAGCCCAATACCAAAATCAGAGCGAGAAGCTGGCAAAGAAGAACCGTCTCCTAAGAAGCCACACAGCCAGAGAAGAGAGTACCAAAGAAGGGCGGCAACTAGCCTAGCAAGGATTCAACTTATTCCAATCCATTTCACTCAAAGACGAAGTGTATAGGTTTTTAAAATCCTTCCCAAGTCTGATTTTAAAAAAGAATTTTTATATCTTCTTGCAAGCCTCCTTTCTTCATAACTGCCTCTTTCAATTTGCTTGGCTCATAGGCTGCATAATGAATGGCATGACTCCATGGGTATACTTCGTCTGATAATGGTGAAGTTTGAGACTCGAGACTCTTATCAAGAAAATGTAATTTTAAAAGATCTCCCCCCTTCAATGAGTAGACTGCTTTCGGAGAATGATGAGCTTTATCTCAATTGCCTTGCCTGGCAGGGTGAAGTTCTGCCCTCACAGGGCGAAGAACAAAAGGGAAAGGAACAGAAGAGCCATACCCTTTTTCGTTCAATTACTTTCGGGGTACTCACTGCAGCCGATTGCCACATTCGCTTGTGAAATTCAAATAAACTCTTGGATGAAAGGGCCAAGCTGGAAAACCGAAATTCTGCTTAGTTGCCTACAAAAAAAAGCTTACGCTATGATATGATCGGGACATCGCCGCTATGGATCCACCTTTGCCTACGAAATCATGGAGTGGATGATTCCGTCATTGCCACGTCCAATAGGGCCTATCGCTCCTATTCTACACAGCAGTCCATACGTTCGGATTTTAGCGACATTGATTGCCACGAAAAAGGTAATCATTTCTGTGATCCCTATTCAAAGTAGGAAGCAGCCCTTCTCGGGATTTGAGAAACTACTCAGCCAGCCACACCCCTCTATGGCTTTATAGACCCTACAATCAGGAAATTCCTGCTACTGGAAAACAACTCCCTCCGCCCTTGTTCTGGTTCTATACCAGATAACACCCCTTGCCGTCGGACTTGCCTTTTAGTCATCGACTACTTCAACTATTATAATGAATCTTATTCTTCAGGCTTCAAAATTGACCGCCCTCCCTTGTCTTGAATATAAATGGACGTCTTTTCTTTTTTAATGGTGGCATCTTCTTTCATTTGAAACAGTTGATTCATATGCTTTTGTCTCAGCGGATGAAACAGCATATTTAGATGCAGCAGATGGGGATTGCTGAAGCGGAGGATTACTTATTGTCCTCTCCTCTTCAATCTTTGAAAGCAGATGCAAGTACTATAGCCGGAGTTGAAGATGACTGTATTATTTTCTATAAGAGTGCATGAGATGTAGGGAACATTAAGGAATCAGTCTATATAGTGTAAGAGCCCATTTCCTTTGCCTTGACTTCACCAATATTAAAGCTGTCTCTTCTCGCTTAGGTAGTGTCATTTTTCTTCTTCTTCTTTATAACTCACACTGCACTACGTCTTCCCTGTCTGAAAGAGAAGTGAAGTGACCAATAGGTATTGGGCACGAAGGCTATAAGATAGGTTGCTTTCCTTAAGATCTACAGAATACGTTATAGATGAGCCTGCCAACCGTTCCACCGGAGCGGTTTGGTTGAAAGTCCCATCCATAGGGAGTGTCGACAGAACCGTCATACACCACTTTGGAAGGGGATGTAAAACACGCGGGATAACCCAGTTACCTATGGCAAATATCCTACGCTTCCCCCCACCCTCTATAGACTGACCTAGTCGGCCGAGGCTGGGCATAACCTCAGCAAACTCTGGACAAGGATGTCCGACTCTAACAGCTTCCTCAAATGCAGAACAACCTATCTGCGAGATGAGTTCGTTGTTAGGGTCAAAACAATACCTCGTCCAAGGAAACCACAACGCGCCTAACCAATTAGCTTGTTGACGTCCACGGAACTGATTCCGAGACTCAGCAAGTTGAAACCAAGAATGGATTTCAAAGGGGAAGGCTCGGAAGACAGATTTAACTCCTTTCTTACGACGAGAGCCCTTCAATCGGATAGGCTTCATCTTAGATGGTGTGGCCTTCCAGGTCGGATCCCAAGTAATTCCTTGTAGCAAAGGAATACTAGAGATAGACGGAACATACCTTTGCAGTAATTCTTTGAATAAATCAAAAGAATTCGCAGCATCGGTAGCCAAGGCCTTCACATTAGAAGGGGGAGTAGAGATAGAAGAGAAAGTTGATCTATCCACTTTCTTAGCCAATTTTTTGATTTTTGCTATAGTAAAGAAAGATACAACTTTACTACTATATCTGCTCGATCATCACGCCTACGGATCACCTTACGGTGAAACGGGGAATGATCCTTGGGAGTCCCGTCCTCGTGAGAGAGATGGGAACCGATAGTTCGGTCAACCTCTTAGGGTGAGTAGAAGAAGAAAACTGCATAAAGCATGTTGATGCTTGTTTACAGTAAAGTGCAACATACAGCCACCCTGATCGACGGCCTAACTTTACTACCTGTTTAACCAGGTGATGAACACCAAGACAGATTTCTTTCGTTAACCCACCGGTGACCACCAAAGGAATCTTCAAAAGAAGACCCTTTAGTTTATAGGGTATTTTCCAAAATGCCCTTGCTTTTCAGTAACGCTCGAAATCACTGATGTCGAGTTCAATCAGAGTAGCTTACGGACTCGGAACCTCTGGCTGAAAAGATTGAATTACTTCAAAGGGAGGGGTTTATCGGCGAATTCCGGGTATTCAATCTCTTTTTTCGGACTTTGCCGGGCTCTTCCCTTTCCTTTGATCAATTTCCTCCAACAAGCTCTTGAAAGTCTTTGACTAAGCCTTCTTTCCCGCTCTACTGGAAACTTTCCAATATGCTTCGAGTGCCTAAAATCTAAGATAAGAGGAAGAGGTTCAAGGATGCTCGACCGATAGGGAGAGGAAGGAACGATTTCGATTGAAGCCAATTCAACCGCTTCGCCCCTATTCTTTCTCTAAAGTAAAGGTATCGACAGAAAGAAGTCCCTAGCTTCAGAAGTGGCAGCAGTGCTATCGTATATAAGAGAAAGGCTGCTTTTAGGAGTGATCCTTCCCTCTAACCGCTAACTCGAAATAAAATAAGCTAAAAGAGATGTGGCAAAGAAGGAATTTTTAGAGTTGCGTCGAGAAGTTCCATACCTTCTTGATAGAGTCCATTGCCTTGCTTGTACTTAAGTCACAAGATTGGCTTGGTGTTCAGTGTCAAAAAAATACAGGATTTCAAATCATCCCTGCTCCTCGAAGTCTTTCTTCGACCTTTGAAGTTGAACACTTTCTCAATTGTGAGCTGGAAAGTGAGTCTGAAGCGAGTTGGTATGGTGACGGGCTTCCGATTCACAGGCTATGAGAAGGCCTTCCCAACTCTTTCATAATCGTTCGAAGAAGTGGCCGAAGAAGGACCGGCTGGAGAGTAAGTAGTACTAAAGTCTGTTGGTAGGTAGGGTCAAGTTGTTGAGGGGGAACTCCGCCTCTATAGTATAGTAAGTAAATAAAGCATAGAAAAAGTGCGTTCTATAGCTAGCACCAATTGAACAGGTTGAGGAGAAGAGCCGCTAAAGCCCTTTTTCACTACGTAAGCCTCGGGCTAGTGCTTTATTTAAACTAGCCCTGAACCAGGGCTGAAGGAATAGCACGCAAAAGCCGGTTGGGTCGGAAGAACAAACTTCTTTCAGGCTTCAAGTCTTGTTGTCTTTCTTTCGGTATCCTTAGGTTAAGAATAATCATCCTATTTCCTTTCAAGGAAGTTATCAACCCTATATCTGTGTCCTGGCACTTCATAGAAGAAGGAGCTTCCTTAAATACTTAACTACGCTGGATTGACTCTGTAAGCTGGAGCCACACCACCAAAGCAGGAGTGCTTGACTGGACGAAGTCTGCTATAAGCTCATCCCGAGGAAGCTTCTTTGTCCACAACGCTTCAGGTGAATAGCTTTGATCAGATCAAATAATATATATATGGTATAAAAAAAAATCATGTCAATTAATAAATTGCAGCCAGGCATGGCGAATCCCGTAGCAAGAGAGCAAGTCATGCTTTTATTATACCACCTAAAGGTATCCACTTTGATCATATCCCTCACGGAACACTTTATATAAGATAGGAAACTTGATGAGAGGTTCACCAGGTTAGACCACTAGAAGGAATGGAATGATGGCTTACACCACTAGGATAGGAGCTATTCCACCAAGATCAAATGAGGGCCAACTAGGGGACTTAGCCAAAGGATTCCAATTCACTTTTTCAAGGTACCTCTCTTATTAAAAGGCTAGTTAAGAAAGATTAAAAGAGAGTTGGAATGCATCGACAGCTTTTCCTGCCCTTACTCCAATAGACAAAGAAAGGAGGGCAACTTAGCCGGCTAAACGATACCCAAATGGTCAACCCCCGCTGCTTAACCGGAATCGAAGACTAGAAAGCTAGCACAGAATAGGTTAGGTACTTTACGGAATATGGATGTAGTACTGAACAGCTAATGGAAAGCTAAAGAGACTAGATGGAAAGCGTACGGGATCTACGGGCTAAGAGATTTTTCCACCTCAAGCCAAAGGAAATTCAACCTTTACCGATAGACCAATCAATGGTGAAACAAGACCTGCAAGCACATAAACTCGATCTTCAGCCCTTGCTTCGGGAGGGAGTTTATCAATACAAGGATTAGGATCTGAATGAAAGGCTTACTGAAAGTCTTATGCCTTAGTGTGAAAGACCCCAATCCACTCGATACAAGACTTACAACACAAAGAATCCCTACAAGAAAAGAAGGAGACTTTACCTTTACTTAGAGAGGGGCAAATGAACCAACAAAGAAAAATTCTGACTTGAAAAAGGCGGACTAATTCCTTAGTCTAACAAGTAAGCAAGTAAACTACCTTTCGTTGGGAGAGTTTTTCCTTAAGTTTAGTTTCTTTCATGCCTCATAAATCGATATCGAAGAAGGTCACAGAGGTACTAGGCAACAAGAACATGCCATAAAATGCATTATGGAAAGCCTTAGGACGGAATTCCACTATTTTAAGTAGTAAGTAAGAGTAAGGAGCAAAGCGTGAAGGTAGAATATGCGCAAGAAAGACGTCAGTTCATAAACCGGCGGATAGGGTCAGAGGTTAGCATTCCTGCAGTTAAGTAGGACGAATAGTAACTTTTCTGATACTCTTTGATGAGAGATAGGCGAGGCGGGAGAGAAAGACTGCTCTTAGGTGTTCTCTGTCCCGATTTCCCGGTCCTAGAAATAGAAAAAGATAAGATAGGTCGTAGCTTGGTTATCAATAGGCTTGGAAGAGGGGCTAGTCGAGAAAGCGGCGCATTCATGGTGTCTGGAATCAAGGTCAATAAAATGAATCTATCTAGTAGGGGCTTAGTTCTATTAAAGATTAAGGCGAGGGAATTGACTCTGGGCCCCGAGGTAAGATATAGAGTGTGCTGCGACTGCCTTCTCTCTTTTGGCTGTCGATTGCATGCAGTTTTCCCGATTTCTTTCGTTCTCCTTCTCGGTTTATTTGAATCAGACCTTCGGAAAAAAGCCGAACGAGCGGACGAGCTCGAATCCGCTTTTCTTTAAATTAAAGGCATTAACGTCCAGACACCACTTCACTTCCTTTAGGGAGTCCCCTATTTTTTATATGGAATCAATCTCTCTTTAATCTTCTTACTGACTTTATTCGAACCCCGTAGTAATACCTAAAATTAGAGGTCAGTTGGTGCTTACTGAGATAAGGAATCTGATCGCTCTGTCCTAGCCAGAATAGTAGGTTTTGTGTTACTTCTCAGTTGCCTTATTCTAATAACTCAGTCTCGCTTTACTCGTTGAGGGAGGCTTCTTCACAACTGGTCTATAATGACAGTACTTAGTGAGTAGAGTTTTGCATTTTCAGACATGGTTCTCGATCGAGCCGTCAGGTCTTGGTCTGGTTTATGGCACGCGTCTTTGTTGGGATATGGTCTGACGTGCTCTATTTCTCATAGCAGATGATTATCCCTAGTGGAGGATATCAGTGAGGTTGTTATTGATTTGCCTTTCTTCTCTCCTTAGTTCTGTCTATTACGCGGACCAACGACTCTAACCAAAACTGTAGAGATCCAAGTCGTTAGCAGTGTGGATGATCATCGACCGCCTACAGCTGTGAGACGTGCGTGACGGGATAGACCAAATCATCTGCCGTAATATGAAAGGGCGTGCTCTTTCTTTTTATGACAAGTGGCCGCTAGTGGACGACAATAGGTGTCCGGTACGTGCTTAACATGATTATCCCAGGCTCCAGTTCGATCATTGGCCAGGTTAGTGATGAAAGGACTTCCTGCGCCTGACGGTGGGAATATGGGAATGGATTCCGCTACGTCTGAAAATGAGAGGGTGATGGCTCCGGAGCCTATAGGTTCACATCCAATTCCAGAGCCAGATGCTTTATTCATTGACTTTCGTCTTGGCCAAGTAAAATCAACAGGCACGGACGGAGCGACACCTATTCAGATGAGGTCTCGCAGGATCTCATCGCTCAAGTCCTCCGACAGCCCTGTGTAAGCTGCGAGCAGAGCAAGCGGTTCATACTATGACTTAGAAGCCCGGTGTAACAAACAAGAGGGTAATCATTCAATTCCTCTCCGACGCAAGAATCAACGCAAAGAGGATCGGAGCCGATTTCCCCAGTTGACTTAGATGACATCAAGTCTGCCAACTAGCCCCATTCTATTAGGACAATGGCAATGGGTTCAGCTGCTTGCTCAGCTCAAAGCGGAAAGTCAGGGTCTCAGAAAAGAGCTGAGTTTAAGGGCTCAGGTACTTCCCTTCCTGTACGCTATGTGAAGATCTGTCTTTGACGGCCGTGTGAAGGCAACTCAAAGGCAAAGCGCAGGAACAGAAAGAGGCCAGGGGGAATATCCTGAACACATTCAATGAAATGACCGATCACTACGCCACCTCAGCAGCTGGGACATATAGCGAATTCGGGTCCTCAACTGTTGAGTATATTGACCACGGAAACGATGTTACTCCAACATTAACGTCCCCACGTGTTGGAAAAAGCACACGGGAAGGCTAAGAAGTAAACAAACAGCAGTAGAATACATTTTTGCGCCCATTCTTTCATAGCTGGGAAGCAAATGGAAAGAGACGTGCAAGCCGAACTTACTGGTGTCGGTAGGCACGCCTCTGATAAGGACTCGATCCCATAGAGTGAGAATAAATCCCAATCGAACGGAATGGAGACCATATCTTCTTCCCCCTTAGATAAGGATTTCTTATAGGAGAAGAAGTCCACTGCGGTGCCCAAGGCAAGCCAACATTCATAGGAATATTGAACAAATACGGGACATAACGCTCAGCTAAGGAAATACCCTGACCATCTAGGTCACCAAGTACTCTTTAAAGATCGCGTCACGAATCGGAGACGATCGAAGGAAAACCATCTCTCTCCTTCTCTTTCGAACAATAATTCACTTCGAAAGAGTGAAGAGAGAAAGGACTAATTGGTCAGCCTTGTCGTCTCTACACCTAATCATATGTCAATGAAAGGTGGGTATATTTCGTGGAAGGCCATATCTGGTTAATGAAATGGGGTGGGGTAGCGCCTCATGAGAGCCGTACTGGCTGATTTGAGATACAAACCAGTATTTAACCAACTATCTGATCTTTTATGATTAACCACACCCATCGGGATAATAAGTAGATCGCTATACATCGCTCTTTAGTTTAGCCAACTTTCCAAAGAGCAGTAGCTGAACGAACTTTGTTTAGAAGTCCAACTAACCGCGGCTTCACTTCTTTCTCTGCCCGCCATAGACGAAGACTGAGCCTCTATAGACGAATATTCTATTAAAAAAGTTTGTTAGAGATCATCACTCTGATCACAGATAAACGAGATTCGATCATGTAGCAACCGAAAACGTCTGGAAGAGACAAAGCCGTTTGATGATGCTGGAACTGGATTTCCTACACTTCATTACCGCGATTCAGATAAGATAGATGGAACTACCACGACTACCTCAAAACCTGCATTTCGGGTATGCCGATGGAATTCACTTAGGCTTCGGAGGAAAGAAAGGAAGCCAAGAAAGCAGACTCGAGGGTCTCAAAGAGAAAAACCGCTGTTTAGTTTAGATCTTTCTTGAGTGGGAATGGCCCTTTTCTAGTTGGAGAGATGCTTGGAATAACCTAGTTGCGTACCCAAAGTCCCCAAAGTTCTCTATAAATTTATTCCATGCACTTTCTGATAAATACTTTTTCTTATTAAACATTACTAATTTATGATACTATATATACTGAGTAAGCTGATTTCCCCGTGCCAAATAACCGGATTTCCCTCGCGTAGGCTCTATATTTTTCCGTTTTTATCCGGTGTCTCTACCTTTGGAATATCAGTCTATTTTCTGTTTCTTTAACTTATCTCTATACCCTTCCTCTGAGAGGTGGTCGTATTTGTTTCGACTACATACAGGATGGGAGTAGGCATTGAATAGAGACTTGAAGCTCTCTATCAATTGGGCTTTTCTACGGCCTTACCCCGGATAAGTTAGACTGACTCTTCCCTCTAGCATTGTTACTAGAGAACGACATGTTTAGTTCTTACTCCATAAGGGGTAGTTAATATGAGGGGGACTTTCTCTTGACTGGCTTTCGGCATGGAGCTTTTTGGAAAAGAGAGAAGAAAGGGGATCTATTCTATAAAGGGATCCCAACGCTTAGAATTGATTCCTCTCCGTCTACTTTTTACATAGGTACTCCCACTTCAGGTGGACGAGAAAGCTTCATTTGAACTTTTTCAATCTATACAAGCCCTACAAGCGGCTGCTAGCCTCTCCCTCTCTTCGTCGAACAAGAACTGAAGACTAAAGCCCGCTTTTCCTCTCTTCATGGCATCCTTCCCATTCTTTGCTTTTCTTTCTTTTTCCGTTGCACTGAAGTGGTTTATAATTGAATCTTTCTTTCCTGTCCTTTCTTTGCGGATTAGCTATTCCTGTCCTTGAGGTTCTGAAAGAAAGAGCTTAGGCAAGACTTGGCCTACGTGGAGTAGACCTCACTCTATCTTTGGCTCGCTTCTAGCTTTTCTTTTGTATAAAACTTTTCAACTTGTTGGGCAGCAGCTGCAGATCCCTCTCCTTTCAGTCGAGTACTACCAAAGCTTGCTAGCTGTAACTTTGTACCTTGCTTTAGCTCTCGCTTCCGAACTTCGCTTGGTTCCACCAAATAATGAAGGGAGCCATTTTCAGATCCTCCGAGTGCAAAGCTAGCAGCAGAGATTGTGGTTCCGTACGCGGATTTAGATGCATCCCATACACTATGAATCAATTCCAACAAAGCTATAGGCCATTGTAAGGTTCGTAGCCCTTATAACAAGCACCTGGTCGTCTGGCATACAAGGAAGTTACATATACTGTGAACATATGCCAGTGGACTCGTCGATCAACCAGTGAAGGGAAGAATAGAAGCATAGGTATAGGCAAAGGTGGGAGGGATGAGAGAGCAAGCTGGGTTTTCATCTTATTCGACGAAAAATGATATGGAAATGGTTTTAGATGAAGTTCCGGAATCTGAACCTAGTGATGATCAGACCCTGCGGTCTTTATGTGTTCTTTGATTTCACCATTCTGTTTAATGGTTAATCTAATCAGTTGGAATGTGCGGGGTGCCACATAACATATAGGGATTTCTTGCCGACGCTGAGAAATTGGGTTAGGGACCAGAATGTGCATTTTATTTTTCTACTAGAACCGATCATTTCTGGTCATCGGGCTGATAGAGTGGTTCGTAGAATTGGTTTGACTGATTGGTTGAGGGTGTCAGCTTCCGACAAAGAAGGTGATACCACCTAATGGCTGCTTTTATCCATCCCTCTCTATTAGTCTATTAGTACGAGTTGTCAATCCCTCAAAATCTTCTTTGATCACTACTCAACGGAGCTAGCCTCTCTCTGGTGTAATGCCTCCCCTTGAATGCTTTCAGTCTGCAAGGTATGTTCGATTGGGCGGGAATCTTGATCTCTCAATCGACCGTGAGCACAAGCCGGAAACCACAACTCCACTTGACGGCCTTGATCCATCTGAAGAAATAGGATGCATAGAATTTCCTCTTTGTTTGAAGGATATGCCTAGCCTGAAGCTCAAGTCATGCTTCCTGGCCTTGTGTCCTCTCTTCATATCCCCCGCAAGGAAAAGTCTAATCTACAGCGTCTTTTTGTTTTCTTTTTCTTCTTCTGGAACTGGCTAGCACCTTTGCTTCACTTCATAGTCGTAGTGACGCCCTCCCCTCAACCGGTTAGTTTGGGGCGCTCACGTTGTATTTCGCTTCGAGTGCTGAAACAACGGCTGACGAGGACTTTGCTTTGTCTGCCTTTCTTCTCCTTTTCAGCATTGGAAGCTATGTCGTTTAAATCATCCACACATATCCACTAACGAGTATTAAAAAGACTGCGATTAGCCAAGTTTTACCAGAAAAAAAAGACCCCTTTCTCTGTCATCTGGGTTACCATAAATGAAGGAAAATTTCCAAACGGATGGTTGATGAATTTGCACATCCACAAAGTTCTGTGATTAATACTTATATCAATATTGAGGCTAGCCTGCCAGAGGACATACCACCCGACTCAATAACTTCAGCCTTTGAATACCAGAGTCTCCATCTTATTCTCTCCACGCCAGAAGCTTTCATGATCGTTTCCAGAAGACAAATGATCTGGGGTCTGTATTGGGGGGAACTAATGTCCCAACGATTCTGAACTGTCAGGGTAGTCTGGTAACAGTTCAATAGTTCAACTTTCCAACCAACCTCCTGTATCTCCCTGGATCTGCTAAGAACTCATCCTGATCTGCTATCAGTTTAGTATGTTGATCCATAGGTGTATCGACTGGCTTGTATCCCAGCATCCCTGTCTCATTAAGCAGGTCAAGAACATACTTTCTCTGAGATAGGTAAATACCTGATTGAGATCTGGCTACCTCAATACCAAAACAGTACTTCAATTGTCTCAAATGAAGAGTTTGGAACTGACTCTGCAGGAAAAATTTGTACTGCTGTGTGCCATCACTATCATCTCCTGTGATTACAATGTCATCCACATACACAATAAATTTGACCTGCTGTAGAATGGCGATAGAAAACAGAGTGGTCAACTCCACATCTACGAAGAAAAAAATAGATAATCACCTCACAGAATCTACCAAACCATGCCCGAGGAGATTACTTTTTTCCATATCAATCTTTCTTCAGACGAAAAACTAGTCCAGACTCCCCCTGAGCAACAAAGCCAGGTGGTTGCTCCATGTAGACTCCATCCCTCAGGTCGCCATGTCAGAATGCATTTTGAATGTAACGCGGATGAAGGTGCCAATCAAAGGTGGCAGCAAGAGAAAGAAGAAGTCAAAGAGAAGCTATTTTTGCTACTGGTGAGAATGTCTCTGAGTAATCTATACCATAGACCTGGTTGTAGCCTTTGGACACTAGGCGAGCCTTCAACCTGTCAACTGAACCATCAGGATTCACTTTCACTGTATACACCCATCTACAACCAACAGCAGACTGATCAGAGGGAAGCTTTACAAGTTCCCAAGTACCATTCTGTCGAAGGGCATTCATCTCTTCCTCCATTGCAGCTCTCCAGCCAGCATGAGACATGGCTTCAGAAACAGACTGAAGGATTGAAAAAGAGGACAATTAGGTAACAAACGAGTCAGATGAGGGTGATAAATGAGCATATGACACATAAGACGAGTGCGAATGTGAAGTGCAAGCTCGTTTACCTTTTCGAATAGCAATAGGAGGAGAAAAAGAGGAGCAGGATCCGTATAAAAAGAAGAGTCTGGTGAAGCACCTGAATCCACGGGGGCAGTCTCAACTACTTGACGTCGAGTATATACCTGTCAATCAGGACGAGACAGACGATGCTTGGGACTAAATAGTGAAGGTGTAGTCTCTCTTCTCATACCTAATACAAGAGGGGAATAAGACGAGGCCCTCAGCGTTCGTTGGGGGGAAGAGGAGTGGGAAAGTGGGCCTCTTCACAAAGACTTTTTCAAACTATCTTTTTGAAGCAGATAGTTCATATCCACTTAGCTTTCTCTCATGAGACATGGCCGTAGGACAAGGCACATGGGCTAAAGACTAGGATTAAGACGAGGAGAAAGAGATTAAACTGCCTTTCACCTGGCCTGCAGAACTGTGACAGGACCGTAGGGCTAGTCACTTCAGTCAAAGACGAGGATTAATCGAAGTCTTTAAGACATGTTAATAGACCATAGGTGGGTCAATCCAACCCGGTCCCCTAGCCTACAATCCGGTATAAGCAAAGCAGTCTCCTCCACTCACCCCTACTTCTGAGTTCTAGTCCGGTAGAGGAGAACCCCTCAACATTATCATCTTCATACGTTCCGAAAACAGCTATCTTACTCGCTTAAGGGGATAAGATAAGAATGCCTTTAAGATGTTCCAGCAATCTCAGTTAAAGCTCTTGCTTCAAGAATGGCTTGAGTTCGCGAGAGGTATAGGGCGAAACCGTTAAGGAGAGTCTGGTAGGGAGTAACTCGAGTGAAACGTTTGGGAGGGGTTTGATCCTTCCTTAGGCCGATCAGAGAAAGTTGTCATTTTGGTTCAGAGAGCTCAACAATTCCTCGAGACCAAAGCAAAAGTTATCTTTCGATCCCAAGCCTTAATTACTTACCTATTATTGTTGGCTATTCCAATGACAGAGAGATTAGGGGAAGAGACTGACCGATAAGAGAGAGTCAGAGCCAAATAAGGAAAAAATGCAACCATTATAGGACAGAGAGGAGATGCGCAGGTGTATGAGCTCTGAGATGTGTAGGTAGAAAGAGAAGAAGCCGTTCCAACTGGTCTGCTAATCTGCGGGTAGTAGTCAATCCGATGTAGCGCAGCATTAGTAGACGAGTACCCATGAATATAGTAGCCCTATACAATAGACGGCAGTTCCATTCTAACTATATGTCTTGGGGGTTTCAAAGGCGTTCAAACAAAGAAGGAACTGAACTCAAACTTTCTATTCTATCTCGTACCCAGCTGCTACTGAGAAAGTCTCAGGAAATACGAAGATTCAAGAGGCAAGAAAGGGATTGGATAAAGACTGGTTCCAGTAGGGGACGTTTATGCCACTACTACATGATAGTAGGAAAAAAATGCATAGGAGTTTTTAACCTATGCCCATCCGGTAGAACGTCACGATCTCGCTTTCGGCATAGCCAATTCAAAAAGGCGAGTGCAGCCTCGAGGAGCTCGCCCCCCTATATGTAAGCAGACAGGAAAGAGATATGGATTCGTACGCAAAGCAGACCACTTCGATTGACGGCCTGGAAGCCTATTTCTTATAATTCAAAATAAAAGAATAGGAAAGAGATGGCTTCGACCACTATTGCTTTGAGGGGCTTTGCTGGCTTGTACTTTCTCTCAATAGATGGGCTAGCAGAAGCGGGAGAGCGAAGGGCTTCAGGCGATGCATTTACAGGCGCCTTCCCGGCTGGGCTTCGAATGGAGGTTTCATCTAATAGATGTGTCAAACATACTGCTAGTCGCAAACCTTCTCTTCCGAAAAAAGCAATTTTAATACTTGCTTTCAGCTCTGTCAAAGAACTCCTTCTGATTCACTTTTACAATCCTCCAGCCTATTCGATAGCAGTTCCGTCTGTAAGACCTGAACTATTGGAGTGAACCGGGCGTAGCTTGACGAATTCTGTGATCGACTGTCACTTCCCATTATAACAGTTCCTTCTGTGCCTATTCTTTTAATATTAAAAGGGGTCTCTTACTCAAGGCATTAACGCTGCCTATTTGTCCACGAAGGCTGATCTCTTAACTGGCCTTGGGCTTTCGCTCCATCTCCCGTGACATACCCTTGTCTTGAACCTGTTGTCTTTTACCAACTAAAACCACGTTTGGGTCAGCGGGTCTCTCCTCTATGGAATGGACAGCACCTATACCTACCCGATTCCTAAACTCCAGCTCCTGCTCATTCAAGTGAAGATTTTGATGTCCACACGGCTGAAGGATCCAATAGTGAATTCTTCTTTTCTTTACTCAATGCTGAAGCTGGTTCTGAAGGATCAAATAGGTCATGGCTTGGGGAGTCATTGAAACCTTCACTTTCGGTTTAGTGTATATTAAAAAGAACAGAGGAAGGAGCAACGCCTATATATACGAGTATTCGGCCTAACTCACAGGAAGATCGTCAGGCTATTAAATAGTCGCCTAAGCAGACGATGGACGAGACTCTGGAAGAGTGGCTTTCTGCGTTCAGTTGCTTCTGACGGGCTTGTGAACAATTCGGTAAAAACCCCTAGTGAAAACTATGTATGTATAGTATAACCGCCGCTTCAAATCAATTGAATCAATGCAAGCAATGCTGTTCCCACATGCCTCATAATTCATATTTGGTTGGATTCCTCGGTTCATCTTATGCCTTATCAGGAATAGCCTGTTTTTCTAGCTATTACTTTCCTTCATTCGGGTATGGGGGCAGGGAATACGAAGGTCGAGTAGGCTTCGTCGGTTTGAGAAGGTGAACGACGAATCCGAGTGATCGAAGGTTCAAGTACTGAGCGAATATTCAAACGTCTATTCATGTGAGAACTTCTTGCCCCTTTGGTTGACACCACCTTAGCCTTAGTCAGTAAGGGAGGGGGGTGACTAGACGATAGGGACTCCGGAAGTTCATGGGAAGAGATCATCTTTCCGGGGTTGGAGTCACCGAAGTGGACGATAGGCAAGAGAAGACAGAGGAGTGGACCTGACAAGCATAAGATTCATTCAATAGCCAAGCAGGAGAGTATGCACCACTCCGAAGTACTAATAACTAAGTTGAAAAGAGAGCGGGGCAGGCCATAGACGAAAGTGAACTATAGACTACTTACCAAAGACCATAGGCAATGGACGAAAGACCAGCAGAAGGGCATTAGTCGCCGAGGAAGCTAGTGCGCGTAGATCAAAGCTTAGTGGAGAGACCATACATAGGAAAGTTACAAGGACAGGTTATCAACAGGGGTCGATGGCAGGTTCGATTACGGAGAAGTCAATAATCTTTGATTATGCGGAGGGTCCAGCAGTCACAAATAACCCAAGAAGGGTCAAGCCTATTTGAATTTGTTATTGGAAAATGAGGAGGAAGACATCTGTCATGGAGAGGCAATCCTCAAATACGTACTTTGACCTGACGGCTTACCGTTCTTTCTGATGGGAATTCCTTCTCTGTCCATCGGAACCATCAATCATAAGATTAGCCAGTCAGAAAGTCTTCGCTCTTCCAAAGCCTCATTAGCACGCCAGTCAGTCAGCTTGACCAAGAAGACCCGAAAAGGCACACAATAAGGAAAGGAAGATCACGTATCGATCCATTTATGTTCTGCTACACCCGAGACATTGCATTGGTAAATCCATAGTACGAGGACATTTCTAACATACAAAAATAGCACTATATGGAAAGGCTCTTCCCGGTTATGGTTGATGATTCACAATGATGACTTATAGTAACAAGCGCATGTGGTGCAGGAGACAGGGGAACACAGGTAAACAGAGGTGATACCTCATGTGTCTTTCCCTGTGCGCATCTCCACCTAGGCTGGTTGCCATAGATAGATTAGGTCATTTGTAACCTGAGCAATAACCGATGCTACAGCATAAACTACAGCTCTTTCATCAACTACAGCAAGATCCGATGTAGCGCATTCTCCCTCTTTCGCATATCTTCACTACAGTCATATAGCTAATAAGTTAAGTAAAGTAGTTCTAGTCTAGCATTTCAAGTTGTGATCGTTGTTATCCGAGCTCTTGTCCTTCCTCTTTGATTCAAGACAAAGCAAAGAATAGAGGCGTTAGTTGTTTTCCCGAGTGAAAAGGGTATAGGTGGAATCTCCGAACGAAGACTACGAATCTTTATTTTCGTGCTTTCTGAGGTCAGTCCTTCTCCAATTAGCATCTCGCCTGAGCGTCTGCTGAGCAGCAAGTGCTAGTTTTTTTGTTTGCAAGACGCTGTGGGACTTTCGGAATAGAATGCCCTGTTAGTGTTAGAAAGTGAATCAGAATCCGCTCTTATAGCCGGGTAATAAAACCTGTTGTCTCTTTTCTTTTACATGGAATCTTCCTTTCTCGACAGAGCATAATCATAATAAAGTAGCCATTCACTACAATGCATCCGGAAAATGGGTTCTGAAAGGGAATCATCATAGGCTGTCGGTCCACTTATGATGAGCATCTATTTGAGTCGATCATTTCCAAGATCTAATTCAACTTTCTTCTTATTTAGTGGAAAGGAATGATGTTATGGAACTTCCTCAGTCGATCTGAGCATTAACTTGAGTTCTTTCTTTTCGATGCAGGCACAAGGACTATACATCACCGCCAACCATCTCTTCAATGAGAAGTTCGCGAAACGTACGACTTCTACAAAGAACGAGGTGATGAAGTCGTTTCGGAGATGGAATTACTAGCTATTCAAACTCGATATGAAAAGTGTGACAGAGACAACAAAGTAATGGACCGATTTAGAACCTGAACCCGCAGACGTATTAGTTATTGGTGGGCTTGGTGCTCTCTTAATCAAGGAGTTGAATAAATCTGAATTAAAAAAAAAATCATTTCTCTTTTAAGTAGGTCATGTATTAGCGAATGAGAAAAAGAATGAGCGCCATTTACTACATTAACATCTTAAATTTCTCTTATCTTATTGATAACGCTCTGACGTACGTCTATATTCTTTCGATCCTATTCCCCCCTTTCTGTCGAAGTAAAGCTAGAAACCTCTCCTACAGCCCATGGGAAATATCAAGATTATACTAAGACTGGTTTAGTTGAGTGAAACGACTGCTTGGTCGAGCCAAAACTTTCCTCTCGCTTTGCTTTCCTAGCAACTCTTTGCCCCTCCCTTTTGTCTTAGTCGATTCCCTCCTCATCTCGAAGTCTCTGGCATTCTCGTCGGTGAAAGCGTTTTTGACTACAAATGCTAGGGGTCCTTCTTCTGTTAGTACGTTTATGCTTCTGTCGATTCTGGGTTGAATGAAGAATTCATTTTCGTGGATCTCTAGGTATAGTATCCCGCGGTAATATTGAATCTAAGTGTTGTTTGAGTCTCCTGTTGATGCAAGCCCACAGCGTTGCTATCACCCTGCTCTCTTTGAGTTCGTGAATGTGTTGTTGAAAATGCATTAGAATAAATCTTTCCGGTATATTGATTGAGCGTGGTAGTTGGTTGGCGATGAGTACGACAGGTACGTTCCTTTTTTTTGTGGAAGATCCTAGCATCCTTCGAGAAAAGTGTACACTTTTTTCCAGAAAGGATTTTTAGTAGACTTTTTTTTAGCTGATGAGGAGAGCTCAGTGGGAGCTAGAGCACCACTCTCAGCTTCTGTCTGATCGAAATCATCGAAAAGCCATAGGTCGGAGTGGTCATGTGCGCCAGTGAAGTAAGTCTGTCCGGAACTGGCAAATCCTAATTGCCTTGGAAAGAAAGTGAAAAAGAAGATTGTGTGTTGGTGGGACCGTACAAGAAGAGTTGCTTAGTTTGGATGGGTCTCTGATAGAAAAGTTGGCAACTGATCCAATCCAGGAGAGGAGTCCGTTTTTTTCCTTCAATTCCCCCGCGTGGTATTCCTTTTGATTTCCATGGGTGATAAGCCACTATTCGTTCGATAGCGGAAGTCTTCATTTGCTTTACCACTTGTAAATCCTCATAGACTGTTCTAAGTAAGGTTATGGTACGCGGTTAGTCTCATCGGTGCTAAATCCTCATCCTCGTATACTTGAAAGCTTTCTCTGTTTGACTTTGTCTAGTACCACGCTAGCTCCGGCTGTAGTCCCTTTCTTGTTGTGGCGGTATTAAACGCACTGCAATCAAACTAAAGCAGAATCTGAGTCCAGCATCTCCTTTTCTTAGGCATAGCATAGACTTTGAAGGAACATGGATCAAAAGCTAGCCCGAAAGCAGCTTACCCAGACTTCCCTTAGCGATTTTACTGAAAGCCTTACGATGGGGCTGACTCTCGAAGGGGTGGCGAAGATGGCTAAATTGCAGGGCTAACGAATAGCGTTTAAGCCGTGCGTGTTGAACCAGCTCTTTTAAGGTCACATATGAGACCGATCAAGTGTAGGCTTGAATTTTCGCCTTTCTCATCTAGGACTTAGACATGTACACTCGCACCTTCTTCATACGTGAAAGTATGTCATTCCCTAACTCGTATCTTCCTTCCTCTGGGACATGGGTGCACTTGAAAAGGACTCCTATCCGCTTGTAGAGAGTCTTTCTCCGACCTTTGAAGTGGAACACTTTCTCAACAAGCTCTATCTTTACCTACGATGGACCATTCTTAGGACTACTTGGATGACTTAAAATTAAAAGACTAGACGGATTGGTTACCGAATGAAGAGACAGAGCTTTGACATCCTCAAGTCCCCCAATAAAGGGGCTGTCAATCATGGTACGAAGCGAAAGAAATTCCTTTCCAAAATCACGAGTTGAAGAGCATCGATGTGGGGACGAAAATGCCTTATTATAAATGGGGTTAGAAACTGACAGATGGAATCTAAAATCGAAGAAGTCAAGACCAATATAGGTAGCATAAGGACTACCATAAGGTCCTGGCAAGGATTTCAAGGCGATAGGCATAGTGGAACAAGAAGCATTGCATTACTATTGAATTTTAATACAATCTTCTGGTAGATGGCCGGTGAAAGGCGAATCAATCTGGAACCTTAGCCCACTAGGAAATGCTTTTCATACTCTATTTCTATAAGGAACAGAAAGTGAAGTTAGACGCTTTTCTTCCTCCTTTCGAATCCCTTCAGGAAAGCAGAATGATGTTCTGGGGAGATCGAATGTTAACTAGCTAACTAGATGGCATCGAATGCAAGTTCCTAGAGAACGGGTAAGAATGAACTCTGACCTGACATATTACTTAAATAAGATAGAGCTCCTTCCTTACTCTAATCAAGTAAGCAATAAATTGCTTTCCTGTTGGTCGAGTGACTTCGTTCCTTTTCACTGGGAACAACTTCTAGTTCAAGCTGAATCCAATACCTGTAGTGCCTCACTTGACTGAGCACCACATTTTATTATACGAATACAAGCTGCTTGCTTAAAAGCTATTGTCACAATGGAATCTTAATTACTGTATCGATTAAAATAGCGTAGTGTAGTCACAGACAATTAGGTGCGACGTGCGAGAAAAAATCCCATTTCTTTGTTGGACAAAAGCCTTTTTCCCATGTCTTTCTCGATTGGTAAACCCAACCAGCGATTGACAACAAACAAGTCTTTCCTCTTGTTGGGAGGAGCAGAGCAGTTCAAAAATGAAGCAAAGCGAATGAAATGAATAATGAAGAAAGAGAAAAATGGATAATAGTCAAAAAAATCAGTGATATGATCACTGATTATTGGCAAAAAAAAAATGAGGGGAAAGAATAAGGCTTCGGAAAACTACACGGTTATTAGTGACATGTGCAAAAGTCTTGTGCCACTTGCAGAATTCTTTTTTATTTCCCTTTTATTCATTCGAGTTGGGTATGTTATGCTTTCCTTTCCATTTTTCATTTTCTTATTTGCTAACATTAGCCTTATTCAAATAAATATGGCATTGTTCATTTGTCTTCGAGGACACCTCTGTGCCTGAACTTCTTTCTCTTACGACCCTATGAAAATAGAAGCAGTTTAGGATTTATTTTAGGGAAATGTCCCTACCAGTAGCCAGTAGGAAGGAACGAAGAATGGAATCAAGGAGGGAGCTGACGCTTACTCACCTCGGTAGGAAAGGCTGTCTGAGCAAAAGCACTAGCGCTTGCCCGTAGACCCTGACGTTCTTGGGAAGAAAAGGAATTCAAAAAACTCATTGTCCGCTTGGTTATGCTAATAATTAATCCATTTCCCAATCAATAGACGGTAAGGCAGCAAGCAAGAAGTCAATCTATAGCTTTCAGAGCGAACTTCTATTTAGTATACTTTCTTTTTTCTTGTGTTGAGATTGAATTTCTGTTTTGCAGATGCTTCTGTGGTCACTTTCGAGAGAGGGCATTGAGAAGGGAGGCCTAGCATTCAAACAAGGCCAAAGGGAAGAGCCCCTTTCTTTCTCGCTGCTACTATTCCTAATCCTAGTGTGGAAGCTTAGCTTACTAAGGGAGTAATTTTTCGTAAGCATGGCTTTGGCGGGTACTACTTTTGAACTAGTTGAGCCTTTTCTATTGGACTTGCTTTCTTTCCTCTTTCAAACTTTACAATCTGCCTTTGACGAGATCGAGGCATCAAAGCGGCATTAAAGCAAGGGCTGTTCGCTGACCAATGCGCTTTCAGGGTCCTCTCTTACCAGAGATTGACTGCTGATTTTCAAATTCCGCATGAGCGCTTCTCTTCCATTCCCGTCCGGAGGTGCTAACAAGCAACTCGTCCTTACACGGGATGCTAGCAAACAAATAGGCAGTAGACTAAGGAATGAAAAGGGAAGACCCCTCTTCGTCTTCTATACTAGTTCCTATGGCGTAAAGGAAAAGAGTTTCATTTCGGCTATGTAATCTATGGGTCAACGAGTTTCTGGAGTCTCTTAAAGAGAAAGAGGGGATCGAAGCAAGGTCCAATCCCATTATTCGTCATTCTTATAAAGAATACGATCATCTCGCTTCAGAAGAAGTGAGCAAGCCTTTCTCCAATGGATTAACAGAGCGCAGACTAGGCATCTTTATCTTCTTTCAATTTCGCACTATATTAGTAAGAAGTTTCAGCTTCCCCAGTTTCATTGCTATTTTTAATGACGCAGCATTGGCCGTAGAATCAAATATTGACGGTGACTGACCACACTTAAAGTAATCGATCGAGACCTTGGTCTTCCTGCAGTGCTATAGGCTTTTGACTCTCTCTATGGGCTTCGGGCTAACGCCAACGATCCTCCACTAAATCCTCCAACGGTGAGACTGAGTGTATTACTTTCTCTTAAGACTACAGAGATACTACTTCTAGAGGTCCCTCAATTCAACTATCTCTGAATACTTTTCTGGGTGACCAAGACATAGACTAAGATTCCTTTGTATCCGGGCGCTTACCTCGCGGATCGATGCTTCGCCTCATCCGTGCTCATTGGAAACCTTGACTCTTCAATAGATTCATCAACACTGTCGAAAAGTGGTACTTTCTCTTTGCCTTCCCGTCTTTTCTCAGCGGATCAGCCACATACTCCGAAGTAACGTTAGTGACGGGATTGGTCAGGTTTTCTGGGGGTTGGTTCCTCTACGTCAATAGGTTCCGAACGCCTCACTTCTCTGACTTTCGGTGCTTATCTTCAATCATAAGATGGTCACCCGCCCTAAGCAACATCGGTTCACCATGGTCGAGAACTTCTCTTCTTGACTAGGATAGCGCTCTTCCTTCTCATATCTTTGCCTTTTCGATTCTTCTCCCAGGTGTTCTGTGAAGCTGCCAGGTTATGGAAAAAGCTTAGTAGATCGAGATGGATGTCGATTCAGGGATTTTCATGCGTCGGAGAATCTCATGCTCGAAAGCGAGTCACCCTAAACAGCATCCGTTCGCCCCCACTGAAGCGAGCTCAAACGTCAATAGCAAGACTTCTTACCAATCCCGGGGAACAGCTACCCCAGCAGAACCTGCAGTTTCTCTACGGAAGCTTCGACTATTTATATATGACAAAATCTACCAAAGAGACGATGATCAGTGAATTGATAGGACAAATTTGATTGTGTCAACAGGTTTGTAACCCTATTCCTCCGACGAAAAAAGGGCCTTTTCTTTTTGTTTAGCCTCTTCCTATCGATTCGATCGGTGGGACTGACTATCTTTATTCTGCAGATGATCTTCTTTCAGACTTCATCTTTGTGACATCCCTGTGCCTAAGGAATAGCTTGAAGCTCAGTTACTCGCTCGCTTTAACTACGTGCACCTTCCTTTACCTGGCGGTCGGGCCGGTCACCGAAGTAACAGAGTTGCTTGCCTGTCAGTCCGTCATGTATTTGCATATCGCGCAATTCGTTGCAAGAAAGAAAAAGTTTTTGCCTCGATGTATTTTCGTTGTCGTCTAGCGGGCCATTAGCTTGACAGTTTAGCCGACCTACCCGCCTTGGAAGCTTTCGATTCTTTCCATTCCGCCGGCTAGTGGTGGATGCCGGTCTATCGGTTAGTGGGAGAAGTCGTAGCAGTGGCCATTTCCCTTAGTCTGTCAAGCCAGTCCTACATCCGCAAACAAAAGAGTTCATTACGTAAGCATAACGTGACGTGGTCGATTCGTTCTAAGTCTTCGATTTGGCCCGAAGTGATGAATCCATCCTCCTTTACGGTACCGTAGGCTTTCCCACCTCTATCTTATTAAACTAGCTATCGTTCTACCATTGTTCGTTAGTATGGTAATCCTTTGACTAACTCTAACTCCAGCTCTTAACTCCTACGTTCGTTGTATACTTTCAAAAGTATGGAATGCTCTCTTCCTTGGTCCCCCTATCCCTCCCTGTAAACTTATCTAAAACGCTTTTCTTTCCTACTTGCTAGTTTACCCGAAAATCTTCAACCCATTTTTCGGAGTTCAAAGATAACTATGGAGAGGATTGATGAAACAAGAGCTTTAGCGGAGATTGATTGCTACACTTGAACATAACAGAAAGAAGCCTGACTCTTAGACTGAAGAATAGATTGACCCACTGAAGTCACAGCGCTAAAAAAAAAGCCTTATTTAGAAAATCCAACTGAACTCGTATATCCTACTTCAACAATAGGAAAAGGGGTCAGAGCTTAAAAGACTACTGGAATCATTGCCTTAAAGCTATGCATCTCTTACTCTGGAGCGGGGGACGTAGCTCTTCAGGCCTTTGGCTCGCTTCTCCAACTTCTTCCTTCTCGCAAAGATATTCATTTTTTCTCTAAAAAGCTCTTTCTCTTGCCGTTGTTGGTGGTTTAGTCAGTCCGTGGGAAGGCAGTGGAAGAGAAAGTAGAAAGATTGCTTTTTTTCAATCCGTTGAGGTTGGTTCAGTTTGGTCGTATCCTTTTTTAAGTCGTTTTGATCTTAATTAACCGGGCAAATGGATGACGGTTTTTATTCCACGTGACCCAAGTTAGTCTTCTGCTTTCACTGTCTTCTCGAAAGCTAAAGGTAGTTCACCTAGGGGAAGAATCCGACTAAGCTTAGCCTTGACCCAACAAGGTCAAGCCTTACCTTCTCCTTCGCGTGAACGTGGACAAGTTAGCTTAGCAGGTTCGGAAGAAGGCTATCGTCTTCACCTCTCAGTGCCATATGAATATTAAGGAGAAAGAGATGAGGCGAAAAGCAGCTAGTTCACATCTGATCTTTTCGTTTTAGGGGGTTACTGGTCAGGGAGGTGAAAATCAAAAACGCATTTCTAAGAGCTAAGAGTTCGATGGCGAAGGGCTTAGCAGCATAGTAAATAAGAGTGACTGAATGCAGTCCTGACTTAGACCTTCAAAGTCAATGCTAGGCAAACTCAGATTAGCAGCAAATCATTTAAGAGCTTCAAATCCTTCTCACAAAGAAGCAGTCTCACCCCCTATAGGTATAGGTCCTGAGAACTTTCGAGATGGCATGAACGTTCTTGGAAAGAAAAGTACGGAGGTAGTTCTGTTTTTTAGTTTTTTATTCCTTGAAGTTGGGCTATTGACATATTAACATATATGATGAAGCGCCTTAAGCCGGCGAGGGTAGACAAAGAAAGAAGAATCACTCCAAGAGCAATCGCCTGAAAGAGTGTTTTCAAAAGAAGTAGTGCACGAGCTTCGACAAAAGAGTTTTTATAAAAAAGAAAATGACCTGCAACCTGTTAGTTCATCTTATAGAGTGTAAATGAAAAGACCCTCTATCGCGGATGTCTATCTTAAGAATATGAATAATGCGTCTTACTTTTATAAGTTGAGGAAAGGGTACACTTTATTGCGTGCTGCACTGCCCTATTTGCCTTAAAGAAGAAGCTAAAGGCCAGCCGGGTACTCTATACTTTGTGGCTTTCTCTGAGCTTTTAGCCTAGTCCACGCGGCCATACATAAAAAAAATGAGCTCGTCGGCCTATTCCTAGCCGGTGGCTTAGAAGAAACTAACGCGGATTGGTATTTTCGGAAACTTCCCGTGGTTAAGGCGGAGCGCCTTTGACCTATAAGAAGAGTACCACAGTAAGGCCGTCCAAGGCAACGAAAGTTGGGAAATGGGGCGTCTTCTTCAAAAGGAGAAAGTTATTGGTCCCTCGGCTAACGGCTTATGAGACTCAAAGCAGGGAGATCTAAACCGGCCTTCTTGGACAAACCAAAGGCGCTGTCTTCTTCAATGTCCTTTCTTCTTCTTCGAGTGGGGTCAGTAGCACTTCTGAATGCAACCAAGCCGTGAGATAGGATCCCTAAAGGAAGAAGGCTATGGAAAGAACATATTGCATTACTGCTTCGACTAGGACTTCTTTCTGCCTTAAACTGGACTAACTAGACAAAGGAAGTACGAACAGGAAATTCTTTCTCTTTATTTAGTATAGGTCCACTACACTAGTTGCGTCATGGGGACCATAGTTTGGATTGTGAGACACAAAGACTTAAACTACTTAAACGCGTTGTGGCGTCAGACTATGTTCTATATAAAGCTACCTGCACATAAGGCTAGTCCAGTTCGTACTGGTCAAAGCCCCTACGTCAGAGAGAGAACAAGAACAGGAGGCTACTCTTCTCAGCAAGTCAAGATGAATCTATGCTATGCTTAACACATGCAATCTCCGACCTATCTATCCACCAGCCCGTGTTCAAGGGCCTACGTACGGCTATTTTGCCCCTAAGCTCTTGCTCTCTCCCAAAATATTGGTTTGGCTACAATAAATAAATAGGCTGAAGCAAAGCCCCAGCTAGTCTCGTCGTATGAGAGAGAAGATACTAATAGCAGGAAGAAAGAGGCCACCGGAGGCACGCATAACCGAATTCGAAGAGTCATTACGATGTCTACTATGTCTTTCATGCTTCTTAATGTTAGGGAGTCTCATACCAGGAATAAGAAGAAGATGAGACTGCGTCTATGTAACGAAATGGAAAGACTTTTCCTATACTTCAAAGAGAGGGCTATAACTACCCGATAGGGGAGGAAGCGCTAAACGAAATAGATAAATCATATCTGGCCCATCTTCCTTTTCTACTATTCAAGTCCTTCTTTTGGAGAGGGATGACCCACGGGTCAAGCCCTTTGATTTGAGATCCCCAATTACGGGTAAACCCAAGAATTTCAATTTGATTTTCGTAGATCCCAGGGCTTTTAACATCTGAAGTTGGAATTCTCAATCTGATTTTCAATGAAAAGAGGGTCCTTCACCTTTCTTTTTTCGCATGTAGAAAGGAGAAGAGTGAAAGAGATTACCTAGCTCACATTTCTGACTGGGGGAAAGCTGAAAAGCTCTTGCTTTGCGATCATGCTTCCCCCTTTAAAGCCGCTTCACTCTTGGAAAGTCTCATTTGCAGTAAAGGATCCATTTCTGATGGAGCTAATTGCGGAATATATGGAAATTCTCCACTTACTTAATGGCTGCCGCTTAACGCTGACGCGCTTTTTATCTCGGGGGTCTTGCTTGGTAGGATTCTTACTTGCCGGCTCTGCCCTTTTCTTTGAAGCTTAGTTCTGCAAGCTCCTGGATTTGTTGAGCTCTGTCATATTGCTTTTCGCACTTTTTCATTGGCGCAATCTTCTTTGAATTCGTTTGTGACAGAATTGACTCTCAGTTTTTATCACATTCTGAAAGGATTGTTGGATGAAGATGAAGCAGCTGATTGGATTCTTGCCTTTCTTCCTTTCATTCTTTTAGTCTGACTAGAGAGCTCCCTAGTTCACTCGTAAGCTCTCCCCTTCCTTAATGCAAGCAAACAGTAAGTAAAGGCCCCTTTCGCCGGGTTAACTCTTAAACAGAAGAAAGGAAAGAAAGCACGCATTCAACCTTGACGGACTAAGCCTAAGGCCCCTGGTCCCACACCTCAAGGAAGAGGGAGAAATGTTCCTTACTCCACTGCAAGAAGGAACACATTGAAAACCCCAACCCCTCTGGCCTTTCCATGGAGTTTACAGGCCCCGGTCCCACTCACCCACAACTGCTGTCAACCGCAACTAAATCAACTCAAAGTCTGGTAAGATAAGGTGGTTCACCCAAGCCAACATGCTTCTCGTTTCACTTTCTATAATTGTTTATAGGTAACTATCTTTGTTATTATGCTATCGATGTGAGGAAGAGGAGAAAAGAAGGAGACAAAGGATTTTTCCTCGGCCTTGGATCATAGCTAAAAAAAGGCCAGTCGCTATCTGAATGACTAAACATTCTCGTACTAGGGGATATCAAAAATTTGTCATCTTGACGACTTGATCGGGCTTTCGCCCATTGTTCCACTAGCCGATCTTAATCATGATAGATGGTTAGCACCAGAGCAAGCACCAATAACCAATAGTCGTTCCTTAACCATGGTTGTGGAAAGGATACGGTTCAGTGTCAATAGAACAAAGAAAACAGGAAAGAGGGGAGTTGGCTGATAAAGATGGACAGTAAGGATCGCGTAATATAAATTTTTCGGCCTCGTCATCGAAAGCAGCTTCCAATTGCTCGGAAATTCTCAGTTATATGGGTGGCTTAGATAGTGAGCAAAAACAATTGATCAAGAAATTGGTCAACTTTAACATGAAAGAAGGTAAAAGAACGAGGGTTCGTGCTATTGTTTATCAAACTTTTCATCGCCTATCTCGAACTGAAGGCGATGTAATCAAACTTATGGTTGACGCCGTAGAGAATATCAAGCCCATATGCAAAGTTGAAAAAGTAAGAGTAGCAGGTACTATTTATGATGTCCCCGGGATTGTAGCCAGGGATCGTCAACAAACCTTAGCTATTCGTTGGATCCTTGAAGCTGCTTTCAAACGACGTATAAACTACAGGATAAGCTTAGAGAAATGTTCATTTGATGAGATACTGGATGCTTACCGAAAGAGGGGAATTGCGCGTAAGAAAAGGGAGAATCTTCATGGACTGGCTTCCGCCAATCGAAGTTTCGCGCATTTCAGATGGTGGTAAAGTGAAACCACATAAAGAGCTCCTCCTCATGTTGAAGGAGAGTAGCTTGTATTATGCTTCTTTATCATCCAGAAGATCGGGTCGCTTCCGCATCCCCTGAATGAACGTATAAACCGATCCTTAAGCTTCGGGAGCATCTTCTCCTGTGGGATCATAGCTAGTTTTTTTCACTGCGAGTGGTTATCTAAAGTAAAGGTAGAGAGGAGGGCGCTCCTGCTTATCGACCCCTGTCAGCTAGCGAAAAGGCATTGTACCCCGTGAGTGGTCTAAATCAGCTGCAGGTAGTGCCGGTTTAGAACCTAGTTAGGCCTTGCGCTGAAGTCTAAGGGGTCAAGGAGTTTACCTTATCCGTATCGAGCGAGCCACACTGTACTGATACCTGTACTTCCGAGATCATCCTTCATAGGACTTTCTTTCTCAAGTAAACAAGCCTTCATCTCTTTCATTACGAGAGACGAATGGAATCAATATGAGATGGATTCTGAAGCCAGGTGGTAAATTGAATTGAATGGAAATGAACTAAAGGGCGAGGCGAAAGTGGATGGCTTGGAGTTCCATATCTCATCAGAGAAGGAAAGGAGGTGGGCGTACCATGTAAGGGCGGGACCATCCAATAATTAATTGTACGAAGAGCCTAACCTAAGGCACAGTGCCCCATTCTGCGCTACCGGCCAACATCTGGACAGGAAATGCGCGTCATGCCGGTGCGGGTCTCCCGTTCCGTCGAAGATTTTTCAGTCTGGCTGAGAGAACCAACGCGTATACGGCGCAGAATCTATCCAAGCCGGATAAGGTTTGGTGATCATGCGGTTATCCTCCTTCCTTTTCCTTGGCCTTTTTTTGTTGTTATTCAGTAAGATATGGTTTGACCATTTTCCTTTTTGTATTTTTCTTTATATAGATCTCATTCCTTATACTCTTTTCTTCATTCATTGAGTTGGAGGAATCCATATAGATCTCATTCGTATTCCAGTTTTTTTTCTTAGATGTGGCCTCTCATTCCTTAGGGAGTGAGAGGGTAAGGGAGAAAGGGTGGGTGGCCCCTTACGCGCTTTTTTAGGAGGAGTTCAATGTAGTCGGATGGAACGGAAGCGCATATAGGAAACGAATCGGGCATCTATGGAGAGAATAAACCTTCTGCGTTGTCTAGTAAGCTGCCATTTTCATATATTGAAGAAAAAAATAGAAAAATTCCATAGGGAATCAGAAGGAGTCTGAATAAGATCAGCAGGAAAGACAATGATAGGGCGTCTCAAACAGAGGCAGTGTTGCAGAAAAAAGATCTTTTTTCTTCTGATCTTAGTACAAATTCGGTCGATATCGACAATCCAGTTCCGCGGGAAGGAGGCCTAGAAAAGGTCAGCGGGCCAATAAAAAAGACCTGCCTTTGACGCTACGCTGTGCCGACCAGCAGCGGGCTGCTAGTCACGAGCTGGTCAGGGACAGGTTCCGGTCACTACTCTCTCGATGCCATGCCATTGTGGTGGCACGGGAACCACTGAATGGGGCCGCTTTTCATCTCATCGCCGGCGTGTGGAAGAAAAGTGCATCCAAGCACAGCGCAGCCTTCAGGGTCCAAGATTGCTTCGTCGAATGGGCTGGCTGGGACGGACATCGATCTTCGCTTCGCGGGTTCCAGAAAAACCACCATCTCGCTCTTTCCTTTCTTCGGCGCTGCCTTTTTCTTTGTGTTTTGGCCTCCAAACAAAGCGTCTTGACGGGAAAAGGATTGACATCGAGTTTGCACTTTTGAGATCAAAGGCTGGAGCCGGCCCGGCAGACTACGCAACTCTTTGAGGTTACGAGGTGACGGCATAGATTCACAACGGCTTTCACCTTAGCTGGATCAGCCTCAATTCCTCTCTCACTCACGATGAAAGCTAAGAGCTTGCTCGAAGACAGCTTTTTCGGGGATTTTACCTCTTTTTGTTGAATTGATTCAGGCGCTCAAACAAAGAAAGGTAGGCTCAAAAAGTAGCAAGATCATGCCTCGAAGAAAAGAAGGCAATTCACGAGGAAAAGTCCCACTCAGACATTCAGACACACAAACACAAACATGACAACCGGGGCACGTTTCTAAGGATGGGCTCCTGCTTTGAATATAGAATAGATGAGCATGACACATGACATGATCAGACTAGAAGACCGACAGCAAGCAATAACTTGAATTTTCACTTTATGAAATTGTTTTGCTTTCTATGGATTCCCCAGAGGGGAAGAGACCCCAGTCAGCGACACAGAAATGGTTGAATCAGAGTTCTTGAGATTGGATTGATGCCGTGTATGTCTTTCCCTTCTGGCTCTCACCGGTAGACCGCCCCTATCACATGCCAATGAAAAAGAACCTAAACCAAGTTTCTCGGGCTAACCTTCTTTCTATTTTTTTGGGGGGGCATTTCCACCAGATCCTTGCCCATCAACCAAGTGCTGAATTTCAAATTAATTGGATCAAAAAAAAAGAAGGCTGCTGTCATATGCCGGAAGAATGGAGCTCATCTCCTCAGTGCTTGCGAGCCTTCACATCTATTGGTCGTCCGCTTTCAGGCTTCCGGATAATATCTGCCAATCCATTTCATTTCGCATTCGGGATTTCTTTTGGTCTGGTCAGGCCCTGAACCCGCCTATAAGATCCATACGATCAGCTGGTCCAATGTAGACCGAAGGATGAAGGTGGATTGGGTTTAAGAACTATTGAGGGCTGGAATAGGACTGCCATGTTAAAGCTACTCTGGATAGTAGTTAATGATAATGGGTCCGGACTCAATGGGTTCATTTTAGATATCTTAGGAGACATTCTATTTGGGTGGCTAATATTCCATCCGACTGCTCTTAGTCTTGGGGGAGTGCCGGTAAGGGATGATGTGGCTAATGCTATCACAAGTGGTTGATTTGTAATGGCGAAAGCGCGAAGCTGTGGCATTGTCCGTGGCTTAGAAATGGCCCGATCAGCTACAGTTACTTTGTCGCTGTTCTAATGGAAAGAGGTCCCCCGGACCATGCTCGTCTAAGCGATTTAATCAAAAATAGGCATTGGAACCTTCCTCAACGCTTTTGAATGGCTGGACAGTGTCTAATGCAAGAGATTACCCTTTCTTTATGAACTCCCGCAGCTCCCTGTTGAAAACAGGATCGTTTGGTCTCTCAGCCCGGATGGAAATTGAAACTCCAAAACAGCCTGGAACATCATTAGGCAGACCTATCCTAAGGTCGACTATGCAGGCATCGTTTGGAACAAATTATATATCCCCAAGCACAGTATTATCGCTTGCAGCGCCTCAACTCTGGGCCTCTTACAGCAGATCGAGTTAGCAGATTTTCTCCCTTCACCGTGACTCTTTGTGGCCTGTGCATGCTTTAATAAAAAAGTGCCGAACATCTCTTTCAATTCAGCTATGCAGGGTTGATTTGGGCTCAGCTCTGTTCTAAATGTGGATATGATCAGCCCGCAACCAACCTTCAGTTTGCCGATGGGTTAATTAAGATCAAAACTAAGAATTCGGCCTTTACTCGCCTGATGATCCTAAAGCTCTGCTTTACAGCAGTCATATACTTACTATGTTTGGCGTGAGATAAATTCCAGGCGCCATGAGGGGAATCCAAGCAGTAAGCAGAACGTCGTTTTGGAAAAGAAAGGAAGGGAAGTAAAAATCAGACGCATATAAATCGTCGCAGCATATCCAACTAAGACCATACTATCTATCCCTTCGTCTTCATTCACTTCAAGGCTGGTTCTGAACGCTGCGTAACATCGAAGTAAACCTGGCGAAAAAGAAGTTTAAGAGGCATCTTCCATTCATATCGATTTGGGTTTTTCTGCACCATATTTTGATCTGCCTCTTCTTCGATCCGGAATTCCCAGCAAATCCTTGACTCCTCGAATACAATGGGATTTCACACCTGGCGAATCTTTCACTCTACCTCCTCTTATTAAGACCATAGAATGTTCCTGCAAATTATGACCTTCGCCCGGAATGTGAGCAAATATATCATGTCGATTGCTCAACCGTACTTTGGCTATCTTACGTAGAGCTGAATTAGGTTTTTTCGGTGTTCTCGTTGAAACACGCGGGCGTACTCCTTGCTTCTGGGGACATTGATCCGAAGCTCGAGTACGGTCCGTGCGCCGTTTTTCTTCTCTACCATGACGAATCAATTGATTTATTGTAGGCATCGCTCTTTCCTTTGTCCTTCCCCCCTTTTTTTGCCCTATCGCGTCTGATTACTCCCGATCCAAAGCACCCCTTTTCCATTCATAGAGAAATCCTATCGTTAAAATCAATAAAAAGGCCATCATGGACCAAGATCCAAACGGATCAATCTTGTTGAGAGGTACTGCCCAAGGAAAGAAAAAGGTTACTTCCGGATCAAGGATAATAAATAAAATTGAAACAAGATAAAATCGAATATCGAAACGACTTCTGGCATCACCGAAAGGATCGAAACCACATTCGTAGGCCGACAATTTTTCTGGATAAGTCGAACTATTAGAAGAAAATGGAAAAGGAACACCGAGTGGGATCAAAGAAACTAGCAGACTGATCACTAAATAGATGCAAATAGGCGCAAATTCTAACATAATGAACATTTTTTTATAAGATTCCCTCCAGACAGAAGTTTTTCCTGATAGGAGTAGTGAAGAATGTTAGTGAGTTGTGTGGTTGTTGACCAAGAGACAGCACGGGACTGAATGAGGCACTGACTGACTTACGTAGTATTCCTTAAGCGTTCTACTTGCATGTCTTAAGCATCACGCAGAACTTCTTCCACTCTATTGATAAAGGGAGTGTTCTCTTCAAATCTCAGATAGGATCTGCAGCAAAGGGGTGCCGGCTTCGCGAGACCATTTCGGTCTACACACGGCTAAGCTCTATTGGGCCTTGCTTTGACGATCGACTTTCTCCAAAAGTGAAAAAGGCACCTTTCTTTTCTTATGATATTTCTAGTTAGCTAAAAGAGAATACTTTACTTTGTTTAGAAAGAACTTCCCAATAGCCTTCTTTAAAGCGGAGAAAGATCCATTCTTTATAGCCGTTACGAAAGCTCCCGAAGAGAAAGAGGGCTTTGCTGCTTGACTTCGTGAACCAGGTCCAGGTCTTGCATTTGGCATTACCGCTGTTGACGTCCCATCTAGTTAGCTAGTTAAGGGTGAAACGGATTTTGGAAAGAATAGCAGGCAAAGTCAAGTCCTTGCTACGAATTCCGGGTAACATTTTGTATTCCTTAAGGTCACAGGCGAAGCTGACTTCCTGCGGTAGCCCAACGGCTATGTGACCAGCAGTATCTATTTCACTTGAAAAGAGACTTTTGTCAATTGTTTAGTTTGAGTCAAGCATTATCCGAGACCGAGATTCAGAAGCAGGGAAATCGGTAGCTATTCTCTCGTAGCGAGTCCGAACGAATGCGGCATTTGACCAAGAATTGCCATTGCCTGAGGCGAACGGACGCTTAAGGAAAGGCTACTTCTTTCTTCGTTTTGGTCCCCGGATAACTGATTGTTGAGTGAAAGAAGCCAAGTCAGTATACTTTTATTCAACCAGAGCTTTCGAGATAACCAGTCCAGGTGCAGCGCGAGCTAAGACTAAGACTCCAAGGCAAGTTTTTGAGGAATAGGAGCAGATGGTTCATGCTTCGAAGAAGAATCTTTCTGACGATCGAATGCGACCTAGAAAGATTCTTCTTCTTCCTGGCGAGGACAAGGTCAAAGTCAAGCAAGGAAAGGAATAACTATAAGATTCGGAATCGAATCCGTATTTTAAGCAAGTGTTCGTTTATCCCATAGATTCCGCTGCAATAAAACTTTCGAAAATGAAGAGATGGCGATGCAATTGAATGAGATAATTCGCAGTAATTGATTCACGAAGCCGCTCTTTCAAAGTCACTATCTCTATCATAATAGAAGCAAGCTCAAGGCGTTGATGAATTAGCTAACGAATTGACTAGGAGAATGATTCTTGAATAAGGTGAAACTTTTCCTATTGCCCACTCCGGGCTCTCTTTGACCACTACTCACTGATTAGCTGGGAAGATTTTTGCTTCTTGCCAGTTAGCTCTCCAGGTAGCGAAGGCAGTTACTGATTCAATTCTTTCGTAGGGGCACGGGCAGGCTCATGGCGATACGTTCTTTAAGTAGAGTCTCTATAATGACGGTCTCAGTAGACGGAATGAGTCTGGTAAAGCTCTTTTGGCTAGCTCTTGGTCTGGAGAAGGAGTGTACTATAACGGTAGAAGATCTCCAATCATTAGCTCTGGTTCACGGCTAAACGTTGTAGGCCTAAGCGCAGTTGTCGCTCTTGGAGTCTGATCAGTAAGGGAGAAATTCACACCGGGAAATCTCTTTCAACATAAAGAAGCAACATCCTAATCATACCCAGCCCCTGGCCTTAAAGAATCAATACCCGGAGAATGGTAAATGGCAAGAAAGGGTGTAACCGGCAAGATCCGACTTTCAACTTGAAAGCGAGTGAATAGCAGGCTTGTGTCCTTTAATCCAGAATGGCTGCTTGGTCTTCAGTGAGCGAAGTAACTTCCTCAAGAGAGTTCTTTGAGCCGGGGCAAGCGAGTTGACAATGGGGGAAGTTACAGAGGGCCAATCTTCTAAATCAGCAAGGACTACGGTAGCTGAAGTAGCAAAGGTTGGATGTAATGAAAAGGGATTTGGCGAAGTCTATTTCCAGCATCTTACTCGGTCATGAATGAAGAAGGTAAGGCCAACGCGAGATTCTGTTAGTGTTCCGTGGGAGGAGGAATAAAATATCTTAGCACTTCTTATAGTCGGGTGTATAGTAGCGAGGTTATCAGCCTCACAACTATATTACCCAAAGGCCACCCCCCACTGCCTTTCAGCAGCGAGTATTTCCCTCTGGGACTATGTGCTCAGGTGCACCGTCAGTCTTATAGTCTGCGCTCTTTCTCTTCTGTCATTGATAAGATGACAGGAGCCATGATGAAGTCGGAACCAGAGAATCCTCCGTCTATCCATCGATCATGTGTTACTGTAGTATTCGGATCTAACAACCAATTAGGTGTAGTCGACATACTCCAGCCAGCAGCCATGTCGTACAACTTCCAGAAAAGACCAAAGAAGAAGAGATTCTCATCAAAATTGAGTCTTTTCCAGTTAGTTGCACACATAGGTGCTGAAAACATTTGATCAATAGATACTTCAGGAGACCATGCGTCGGTATAGTACCATTGAACCCATTTGAGCCATTGTTTCATCCAATTCAAAACAATGGTTCTCTCATTAAATTCAATTTCACCATCAAAGCACAACTCATCTGGTACGAGTCCTATCTCCTTAGGCTTCAATTCCTTTCGGAGATAAGCGATCATCTTACCCTTGCAATAAGGATTGAGAGGCATACCTCTTCCAATCCACCATTCTAAAGGTAATCGCTGCTTCCCATAAGGTTTTGCGGCAGCAGCTTTCAATCGTTCCCAGCGTTTAGACTGAGTAGACATCAAGCGTGCACGAACTCTATAGCCTGCACCACCAAGACGCTGAAGTATATTCATATCCAAATTATACTTCGCTCCTAGTTGGCATAGACCTATAGTAGATCGGCAACACAACTTTGATTGTTGGGAAAGAGGTGATAAATCAACCTGCAAACCTTTAACCCAAAACTTCTTAGCAAATTCTAGTGCTCCATCATGAGAAATAATAGATTTTGAATAAGAGATGGACACACTTTCTTTGTCAAGAAGTGAAGTGTACTGCGCTGCAACCTTGTCATTGGCAATGACTACGTCATCTCCAAGAACAGCATAGTCAGTGAACGGAGTCTTTCTCTGCTCTCCAGCAGTTTCTGCTGCCAACCATACCAGATAATGGTGTGACAGAGAGAAAAGTGACCAGGAGCCGTAATAGCCTAAAGGCTGCCCGGCTAAGAAGGCTATTTCACGTTCCTGTTAACTGAAAGTTTTGTTACTTTGAAAGTGTTAAGACCTTCAGTACTGTTGACTATTGAGGATGCCATGGTGGGGCCCCATAGGAGCTCCATCATGGTGTAAATAACACTCAATGGCCAACGGTCAGTTGCAGATTTTAAATCAAAAGAATATACATTCTGCAGATTTCATTTCCGTAACCTCCGTAGAAGTCATCTTTGTTTTACATAATTACATATAGCAAAGATTCTTCGCTTACCAGCTCAATAGAGTGTCTGAGCTAACCTACCTGTTACTAATGGAATACCTTCGCCGGCAATATAGTCGACATATGAGGTCCAACTTGAGCCTCAAAAGACTCAAGGTTCCAATTAGCAAACCGTCTATTATTACGATCTAAAGGGTATTTAACCCATTTAGACCATAATATACCAGGAGAAAAGAACCCATCTGGAATACTATGTAAAATACATACATTCCAGATAAATGAAGCCATCTCATGTTTTAAATTAACAAAAATATTTGGATAATTGAGATGTTTCATTCTAACTTCAGGCAATATCCTGTAACGGGATATATACCTATCAGTCAGAGGGGTACTTTTCCAAGTAGGTTCCCATACCATACAAAGTTCTAAAGGTATAGTATGGACGTTTGGAAGATAGACTTTCCTCCACCTCTCGAATGATGATTTCATCATGCCGAGTACCTCTTGAACAGATTCAATATCTTTGGTAGGAGTAGCTATGGATGAGAATGTTGCTCTACTTACACGTGGAGCTAATTCTACAATCTGCGCTAAACCAAACCTTCAGAGATATAATCTGACCAGTCTATCTGCCAACGAATCTTTCTTCCGAATAGCTCGTCTTATAACAGAAGGAATGATTCGTTGAAGTCCAGAACGAGTTAAAGACACGGAAACAGAAAGAGAGTCTGTTTTCTGAAAGCTACCAGCATAGAAGCGCTGAAGGCTAACAGAACACTGCTTTAAATATAAGGCAGTAAATAACAGACCTGATTTCCGTTTCATTGCCAACACTTTTCTCACGAAATCAACTGAAGCAAGTCCAACTTCAACTGATAGAGACGCAGAGACAATTAAAGGAACTCGTAAGAGAAGCCCCTTTAATTGCCGAGCGTGTTTGAACACGCTCCGCCAGGACCTTTTAGGGACCTTTTCAGCACTACAAAAGAGTTGATGTAATTTCATATTACATTAATAAAATAAAACAAACCAGCGTAACAAGGATTTCAACATGTTACGTGGTAAAACCTTTTGGTATGTGCTGAATTAGAACCTAATCGAATCCGCTCTCCTTATCGGAAGAAACTTGTTCTTCTCGAGGGGGGGGATCGCCGTTTCACATCCGCTCCTCTACAACTACCTTTCGCCCAACATGATCACGAACGAAGACAGAAAATTGCGTAGATAGGAGGAGGAAACGAACCAACCCAGAAGTCAATATCGGAACGATTGAAGAAAGAGAATGGTGGCCCCTTCCGTCCAGGGGACATCGTCGGAGAACAATGTCTGGGACAGGGTGAGAACCTTCCGTTGGTTACGCCCTTTAAGTGGTTGTGTTGGTTCTTCTATATGACGATATGGAGATAGATCCAGATAGAGATCTATATCTTTCTATCGATAGATAGATCTGAAGAGAAATGGATATTGATCCGCTTTCAAGATCTATGAACAAGAGAGACCCCGTCATATATCCATTTGAAAAAAGAGATGAATAGTGCGGGCGGAGCCACCTGAAGGAAGAGATCGACGATCCCCTGCAATCTTTCGTCAGCTTCAAGGGAGAAACTTGACTTTGAGAAAGAAGGGCATTCTATTCTATGCACTTCGTCAGGCGCCTTATACTATCTATATATATATAGCTATAGATAGGCTACCCTTTGAAGTTCGTTAGCGCCCTCGCCCTATTATCTTAGTTTAGTCATAAAGGAAAGTTTACTTTCGCCCTTTGACAACCTTACTGACTGAAAGGTGGCTCCGCTCAAACATGCGAAGAACGTCCGAGACGCCTTATATTATAGAAAGGTTTGTAGAAAGAAAGGGGCTTCTTCAACAATTTAATTGCCTATAAATAGAAAGAAGTAGGGGCTTCAAAGCTTGTAGTTTAGGGGTGCGCTTCTTCCAGAACCGCGACTTTGTTCTGCAAGAATGGCTTTCTCTGATAGAGGCTCGCTTCGCTTTTGTTTTGTTGCGGAGCTTGCTGGATAGGATAGGAGTAGGTGCTTGCTGCTCGCTCGCTGTCTACTAAATGAGCCTTCACTGCCCGCCTGCCCCCTATCTTTATCTTTATTTTAATCTTAAGTAAAGTGAAGTCAAATCAATGAAGTGAACAGCCCAACCTTTGAAGCTTTGCCAGGCAATCGGTATCGATTGTTGAAGCCAAGGCTGAAACCTAATTCCAAAATGAAAGGAAAGAATAGACTTATAGTATATAGTATAGGAAAAAGCTTCTCTTTGATAGCGGTCATAGGGGTTCTGAAAGGATCTGATCGTAGATAGAGACTTAAACCCGTTCGGGGGTAAGGGCGGATGTAGCCAAGTGGATCAAGGCAGTGGATTGTGAATCCACCACGCGCGGGTTCAATCCCCGTCGTTCGCCCATCAATAAATGGACCATTTGTTACGAAGACACAAACCAACCCGTCCATTTTTTCTGCAAGCAAGTCATCTCGAGGCTTTCAAACGCATCCAAGCAATTGGTATCCGATTAAAAAACATAGAAACCATTCGCCTTGCCTACTTGCTGAAAGCACAAACAAATAGAATGAATTCTATGAAGTTTTTAAGACCTCACTAATCAGCCTTACTTAACTTAGTTCAAAATGAATGAAATGAACCCCCGGATGAAGATAAAATCTCCCCTCCCTTTTACTAAAGGGGAGCCCCGAGTAGTTTACCGGACAAATTGAGTTGTCGTGACGATACCTTTAGCCGTGGAAGATCGGAAAAGACTTCTCTTCATCACGAGACTGATCGGATCTGCACACCCGAGAGACCTCCACAAAGCAAGCTAAAAAAAAGAGTAAGAAGACTGAAAGCAAAGAGTTATGCTTTCATTTCAATCTCAACAAAGAAATGAAAGAAAGTTCTTAATTCTTAAAAAAGGGGGTAGGTATAATGCACGCAGGCCAAGTCAAGTCAAGCTAAAGCTTGCCTTACTTTTCTTTCATAAACGTCTTAATGACTAGTAGAAGCTGACAGAAAGCGGTTTTTTCGGCACTCGCTTTCTTCGTCTTAAGTCAAGTTCAGTTTCCTTTTTTTTTGATTCGGAACTCTTAGTCGAGCTGATGGCGAGATCGATTTTATGTTCGAGGTTCAAGAGGAAAGAGAGGAACCACCGCCCAATGGTGCTTTTACGAAAGTACGGTCACCGGTGGCTAATACCTTCTCGACACTATCGAACTTGAAATCCACTCTCAATCGCTCTTTTTAGTGGGGAGGAATCCTTTTTTTATCCTGGACTTTTTGAAGGCAAAAAGCGCTGGAGGCCGGAGGCCGGGGAGGGGCAGTGCCAGTTCTTTGTTTTCAAGTCAAGCTCTGTATCCCTAACCCCTTCAAACAAAGTTTACATAACAAAGAAAGAGTAGTGCCAAGAAACAACACATACCCAACACTTTTGGAAGGTTCGGGATCGTCAGGGAGCCCCTATAGACGTAAAGACTTGACTTCACTGAACCGGCACTACTCTTTCTTTGTTTGTCGGCTCCTACCATTCGTTCTTCGTCTGCTCGTTGAGTGCCGTCCTTGGCCCTTGCTCCTTTCTAGTAGCCGATCGAGTTTCTTCATTTAATCAATAAGCGGGAGATGGTCCTGAAGTTCCCTCTTTTGGGTAAAAAAGTTGGGCGCCTGACGACCAAGTATAACAACGGATATGAGGCTTTGACCCTTTAAAGAAAGCGTCACGCGTTGGCAGACGCTTATTTTGCTTGAAAGCCTGAAGCTGATTCAATCTCTCTATTCCTCCGCTACGGGCCACTGCTTTTTTGGTTCTCAGTCAACGGGATCGGGGACTGGACGTCTATTTAACTGTCTCGCTTTTGCTCGTCTAAAGGCAGATGCCTCCGCTCGGTCAACCGTCTCTGGAATTGCTGCCTTTTCCGGTTCTGCTTCCACTCCGCCCACCATCCAGTGGATCTTCGCCTGGCTAGGATTCTGACTCTCGAACGGGGGAATGCAACCGTCACGATTGTTGACCCGGCCTCTGAGTTCGTTTTAGGCTGAAGTAATTGGAGGCCTATTACCAGATATAGGTATGGAATGATTTTCACCTACCTGGTAGATGTGTGCATTTGACCTCTACCCATACCTTTGCTATCTATGCTCCAACCATGATAGCGATTGGTGCTTCTTTCGGGGGTTCAACCAGCCTGGCCACTTGACGCTTTGGTTTTGCCTCATACCCGGAAAAACGAAAACTTGAACTTTGATATGCTTGCTTTAAGATAAACTGAAATTGGCTTCGCCCCCGCCTATACGGGATCAACTGGATTAGCTGCTATCTATTATTGATGAACAGGGAGAGGCACAAGCGCGTCATGCCCGACAGACTCACCTCGCATTGGGGGGATCAATGAACAATGGGACTTACCAAGACCGTCCACTCAACTCAAGACTTCGACTGGACCGGTAAGGACTAGGGGATACGCTTCAGACAATGCATCGAAATGGGTTCAACGCTTATGAAATCGAAGGAAGAAGAGGATGAATCGAAATATAGCTGCTACACCGAAACTGGGTGCAAAGAACCAACCAGATAATCCATCTTACTTAGTCAAAAGCTTAGTATATTCTACTCGAAACCTTGCTTATGCTGCTGCTTTTTTTTTTCTCTCTTTATCTGCCTCACCGTCCAGCCTCTCTCTTGCTGGTAGCTTTGGGCGTTTCTGAGATAAATAGCGAATAAGATAAGGAAGGAAGGCTAGCGTTCTCTCGTTTGTCTTTCTGGGCGGTACAAAAAAATTCAGAATGAGCGCACCGACGGACCCCGAAAAAGTTCTAATCTACCGTAGTATCTTCACCTTCACTGCAACAAAATGAAATTATGCCACTTTCTCTCCTTAACGAAGGGGCCCGCCTCACCTCTCCCCTTCCCATGGCAAAGTGAATCTTTCAGTTAATGCTTTGACCATGGCCTGCTCTTTGAAATGGAAGAGTACCCTTTCTATTCTAGCTGGAACGAGTAAAAAAAGAGAAAGTTTCCTTTTTAAAAAGGAATTATCCCTGCTTAACATACCCTAATATAATGGAAAAAAAAAATTCGTTTTTCACGCTCATGTTACCCTTACCGTCATCCTGCGCGGACTTACAGGCTCGGGTTAACCACGCTTTGAGATGCTTTTTTATTGTAAAGTGTTGCATCAGCGGCCTTTGCTGCCGGGGCGCGCGTGGTCCCAAGTCGGCTGATAAGTTTTTCGACCGGGGTCAGGAAAGAGACAAGAGGCGATTATCCCTCTTCTTTCAACAGCGG